ATTCAAAATGCTTTTCTTGCGTATTCTTGATAAACCAGTGTTTATATATAGATGTAGGAAGATCTGTTTGGGAAGTAAGAAGTCCCCTTAACATCTCTTCATCTGCAAAGAATTGTTGATGTGAAAACACAGAGACAAAAGGCTGATCTTTGAATAGGAAAAAGAGTGGATCCGCAGGGTCCCAAATGAATTGGCTTATTCGAAAAAAACCCTGTTCTTTGGAAGATCTATCTCGTGTCTGGTACTGCATGGTTCCACCCTGCAAGAACTCTGAATCATTCTCTTGAAGCTCATCCTCTTCATCATAAATGATCCGCTTGTCCCAAAATGACCTGGCCCAATAGGGAAATCCCAATTCATTGGGCCTTTCAATACAATCAAATAGAAAGCCCCAAGGGCGCCATATTCTAGGAGCCCAAACTATGTGATTGAAAAAATCCTCCTCTATCTGTTGCGGGTCAAGGACTCCCCCCCCTTCTTCAAACTCCGATTCATATTTTTCATAGAGAAATCTCTGATCAACGATAGAATAAGATCCATTTTGAATCATATTGAAGGGATTCCTTGGTTCGGACCGAAGAAGCAATGTCACTCGATCATTATCAAACTGACCACAATCTTTTTCTGTCCGCGAGGATCCCACCAGAGCGCCTTCTACTTCTAATAGGCCATGAACTAGATCAGAATTATTCTCAACGAGTCCATAAGAAGTGATCCCATTTTTTTCATCAGGTACGGGTAGAGACCAAAGGTCTTGAGCGATCAATCCGGCAGAACAACTCAAAAGATAAAGAAGTATCGTTAATTTCTTCATACTCGTTCCAAGTTCGAAGTACCATTTGTACAAATAAGAATCCCCTCCGTTACATGATTTCTTCTTCATATAGATAGATATAGGATCTATGGGGCAATTACTTAGAAGTACGTTTTGTGAAACAGCCCTTCCTATCTGGTAGAAAAGGATCCCATGATCCTGAACCGATCTTACCTGAGATCGCAAATCCCAAGTTTGTCTATGAAGAACAGATCTAATTATATTAGTGTCTATAATGGATTTTTTTTGTATAATACTAATCGATAGGGCTTCATTGGTAAGTGCTACAAGATCTCGTACATTGGAACCCATCGTTGTGGACCCGAATCCATTAGTATGAAACATTTTCTTTTCCAAGTGAAATCCCCTAGTATATGAAAGAGTGAAAAAGTGTTTTCGTTGTTGTGGAATAAGAAGTCTTCGTATCTTAATGCATGTATTTAATTTATTCGGAGCTATTAGAGATGGATCTACTTTTTGGGGAATATGACTCGAAGCAATAACAAGAAGATTTCTAGTGGAACATCTTTCATAATCCCTGGAGAGATAGTTCACTAAAAGACCGAGGGACAAGTAATTCGACTCATTCACATCCAGATCATGAATGTTTGGAATCCATATTATGCAAGGAGACATTGCTTTTGCTAATTCGAATTGAAAGGTGATATAAAATCGGTCTATTTCCGGCATCATATCCATAGTTAGCGTATTCATCATAGTTAGAAGCTCCAGCTCCATATCAAGGTCACGGTCACTATCGTCACTATCATCAATATCGTCACTATCGTCACTATCATCAATAAGAAAACCCTTAGGCTTGTTATCCAGGAACTTGTTCAGAAATACTGTAATGAAAGGAACATAGGAGTTTGTCGCTAGGTATTTGACCAAATAGGATCGTCCAGTTCCTATAGAACCTATCACTAAAATACCCCTAGGGGGGGGTAGGGCTAAGCGGAGCGAAAAGGGTTTTCCATGAGATGGGAAATGAAAACTATTAGCCCCCCAAAGGGTTTGTGAATAAGTAATTGTCTGATAATTAGCAAGGAATATCTGTCTTTCTGCTAAACAGGATGTATTGAACTCATAAATCATTAGATACTTTTTATGAATGTCAACTAAGTATCGTAAGTAAATTACTCCTGGTTGTTCAATCATTTGATAACCAGAGTTATTCTTTGATAAATAATCACTATGAGTCAGACTCAATAGAATTTGATCAATCCTTTTTTCTGTCATTAAGGTAGAAAACTGAACCAAGAATTCTCTTTCTTTATCATCAATCGAATCGCTGTTCGAGACCCAGGATTCTATTTTATCATCAATCCAATCACCATTCACATTTTTTATTTTTCTTATAAAGGAATAGATTGCTTTACTTGTATGACTTACATGTCTCGTATTTCTCGAAAAAGCGATTCGATTGATGGGATTTGGTATGATACTTATGAGATCGATGAGATTCAAATATTTCTTCTTAGAACGTATTGATTTGACCCCATAAGTGGGACCACCACCCCATAGCATGTTGCCACCAAAAGCAAAACGCCGTATTTCTTCTAGAGAATCTCCTAATTGTTCCAGAGCAACTAGAAAGAGATTCTTTAACCAGAAATAATTCAGTTCAGATGTAGGATACCTATCCAGAAGTTTTCGCAACTCAATCATGTATGATGGAATCATCAAAGATTTGACCTTTTCGAACTCTGCCTGTAACTCACTATAGACTCGCGAAACAAAGAGAAGATGTGTACGAACGAGATATCCAGCAACAAGAAGAAGGAAAAGGATTGAATAGAGGAACTCCTGAACATTTAGCGATCTCAGATGTGTCGATATCGATAGTAACTCATTATTTCGATGAATAATTTCTTTGGACAGAAGAAGATTATGTAAACAATTACTCGGAATCTCACTTATCAGATTCCATATCTCACTTATCAGATTCCATTGTGGAAGACACAATGGAATCTGACGAATTCGCCATGATATATCTGATCCATGCATAATATCATGAAAAATGGATACAAATTTTTGGCTGCTACTTAGTATTGACAATAAGTCTGAAAAAGTATCTAAAAATATGAAATTTAGATATTTGTACCCTGTCGAGGTAAGGAACCATGGTATATATGTTTGGAATAGATTCCATTTGGAGAGAGTTGAAAAAGCACTATTTTGTTGAAAGGTTCTATACATCTGCCTTTTCTCAAGGCATTTTTTTAGACAAGGACTCCATTTTTTCCTCTTTTCGGATGGTAAATATTTCTCAGAACATGGAGTGTGAATCAAACCCATGTTTGAATTGAAATTGAGATATCGATGCAAGTTCTTCCCTTCTGAATCAGGTAGATTCATATCTGAAAGAGGCTGACAATAAGTTCTTTCAAAATGGACTATTTGTCCCTCTGTTAGAGGTGTTCCAGAAATGTCTGCGATCGAGTAAATAGCTCCATGAACGAATGGATCGTATCGAATTGGAAAATGGAAAGATTTGTACAAGTTATACCCTTCGTTGCCACTTTGCGGAAAATCGTTAGGTATCAATATGTTAGATACCTGTGACTCAATTGGTGAAATAGTATCTCTCTCCAAAAAAGCACGTTTTTTTTTACCATCGCAAAAAGAAAATATTTTGTTGCGAATGAACAAGATATTGAGGAATTGTCCATACGTAAAATCATAATTATTGATACAGGTCTTTTCCACATAAAAAGGGAATCTTTTGTTACAATAGAAGCAGAAGTTATATTGATTATTCAAGAATCGAAGTCGATTTGCTTTATAAAAAGAGTATATCAATGAATTTCTATGAAATGGTTTCACGGGATTCAGCCAATTGTCTGGATCGTGGGATATCATTGAGAAATAGGAATCTGTGTTATCAAAAGATTTCCTGCGATTATTTCTAGTACAGAATGAGTCAATCATCCACTTTGGTATCTTATTGAACAAAAATGGTGATATTGTTCCTCCATTGATCAAGAATTTCGATTTTTGGGAAGTATCTTGGTCATCCAATAAGAAGGGTTTCCTTTTTTTCAAATGAAAGATTTGAAAACCTATTGATTCTAATAACTGATTACAGAGTGGATCATTCGGACCTTTCAATTCATAGATGTGGATCTCGGACCTATGAATGGGGATACCCCCGAAACTCACAAAGAAAAAAGGAAGTGAGTTAGACAGAAAGAGAAGAAACTTGGACAAAAAGAAACAAAGTGACTTAGACAAATCGTTTTTGTCGATAACCTCAGACCAATCAATCGAATATTGATTAATATGGAATCGATCGAACACTACTTGAAAACGGCTATTCTGCTCAGAAATGAAATAGTCCAAATGTTCCTGGAAATTCTTGCTCCCATTGGACCATTTGTATCTATATGCATTAGGATCCCAATTGATGGATCTCTCCGTTCGAGAAATCAAAATAAGAGGATCGAACCATTTCTTCTGACTCTTTTTCAAATTTGATAAATGTTGGTTGATTATGTATTTCATTATAGTTCTATGATTCAGAGTATCATTTCCTATTTGATACCTTTGAATTGCATATTCGAAGTTTCGATTGAATCGATTCTTTTTAATGAATCGATTCAATACATTTCTTATGTAACCATGGGTGCTATATTGGATTTGAATCAGATTTCGGATCAATCTATATTGATTGACTGCCCCCATTATGCTGTTGCTAGCAAATACCATTTTTGGATCTTCCAAATTATTCCCGCAAGAGGTCTGGACCCATTTTTTTAGGATCCTTCGATAAAAAGATTCATTCTCTTCATAAAAAAGAGGAGGTAGAACCAATAAAGAGTAATTTTTCGATTCATCGCTAGAGTTGAATACCTCATTCAAGAAATGTTTTTGATCCAATCCGGAGGAATCAATAGAAAAATCAAATCCTTTATGATACACCAAATCCGGCTCGGTTATTGATAGAGTGAATAGATCTGCCATTTCTTGAAATATCTCTTCTGATTCAAAATCGTGGTGTAACGTGTATCCCCCCCTGTTCCGGTCATTGAATAGATGAAATAAACCCAAAAATGGATTTTTGTTCAAGAATGAAATCTTATTGGAACTGGACAGTTCATCCTTTGGAACCATATCACATCCCGGATATGATGAAATAGGATGAATTGAGACGGTATTTTGTAAGTACATAATTATCTTGAATAAA